CCAAGCAAAGCTTTCTTGAAGAGGCTGGGCTGATTCCTTCTCGGCGCCCGCTCTTTATTTAGATGTTGGGGCAAGGCAAGCCCCAGGAAAGTATAGGTTGGCTCCCAGCTCCATCTCGGCCGGCATCCAGCAAACTACGGGACGGAACTACATGAGAAGAAGCATACTTCAAGTTAGCAACCGTCAGGTTGAATTCTTTATAGTATAGTTCCGTCAAGGCGCAGGTTCTAAAAGATCTCTCCCGTAAGTAAGCTAACGGACGGAGGTAGAAGTTAGCGCGACTTGAGAATCATTTTCGGAGCTGACTCAACCACAAATCTGTTGAATGAAGGTAGCTTGCTTACTCTCAGCCAGTAGTTAGAAGGAAATCACTTGACTTCGCTTATGCTCAGTCAAGTGAGGCGGGCTAAGATTCCATTCGAAGTAACGTAACAGGATTCGATGTTGCACCATCTTTAACTCTTCTCGGGATCCTGAGTTTTTCGAGAAAAGGTCCCATCCTTCAATATCATGATTGGGTCGACCAGGCCAGATCATGAGTGAAATATCATGATTGGGTCGACCAGGCCAGATCATGAGTGAATAGAAAATCGAAAACGTACATAGCTGTTCCAGCGGAAATACTTGGAATAATTCTACCACTTCTACTAGGAGTAGCCTTTTTAGTGCTAGCTGAACGTAAAGTAATGGCTTTTGTGCAACGTCGAAAGGGTCCTGATGTAGTGGGATCGTTCGGATTGTTACAACCTCTAGCAGATGGTTCGAAATTGATTCTAAAAGAACCTATTTCACCAAGTAGTGCAAATTTCTCCCTTTTTAGAATGGCTCCAGTGGCTACATTTATGTTAAGTCTGGTCGCTCGGGCCGTTGTACCTTTTGATTATGGTATGGTATTGTCAGATTCGAACATAGGGCTACTTTATTTGTTTGCCATATCTTCGCTAGGTGTTTATGGAATTATTACAGCAGGTCGGTCTAGTAATTAGGGGGGGCGGCCGTTCGGTCGCCTATGATACTAGGACCAATGGGTCAAAAATGAGTATGTGCCGCAGGTGTTGAACGATCTACTCTACACGGGTGTGGGCTTACAGGGCTAGAGGGCTCAAAAACCCTTTATTTTTTTCATCAATAGGGCCCTGGTCGGTCACTTTTCCGGGCCGGGATCGAGAAGTGGAAGTCATAAAAAATAGATGTTTATCTTCGCACCTCAGATCCAGAGGAAGGGTAGCTTGTCAAGCTGGCCTATATGTATGTAATAATCAAAAATCATAGAAAGATATAAATAAAAAGATTAGCTGTCTTTTACCGGCTGTTCTTCTTTGTCAACGCTACTAAGGACCTATAGGTTCGCCTACTTTACTTATGAAAGATAATGAGAATGGGTTCTTAAAAAAGGAAAAGGTTTGGAAGCCTTCCGTCACGGAATTCAAAGAATAGAAGTAAGCGGCTGAGTTAGCCTAGCATACTATAGTAGGCGAGCGAGTTAGCGAAGACGCTTAGGCTAATAGAATCGATAAGAGAGCGTCGGTGCGTAGCCTTCATTCTACTACGCTACGCAAAGGTTACGAAGTCACTTAGCTCGACGTTAGGAGAGTCAAGGGGGAACGCCATACCTACATAGAAGAACCGCTGTTCGCTGACTTTCTAAGGTCTAACCTTTCGCTCCCCTACTGAAAAGGGGCAAAGCCGCTTCGCACACTGATAGACTACTTAAGATTCAATTTTAAAGGCGCTACTTAGTTTCGCAAGCCTTTGTCATTGTCAGTCAACTAAGTAGGGCCTGAGGCCCCCTGCGAATCCGTAAATCTGAGGAGCATGCCGCAAAAAAAGAAAATAGGATGGTCCCCTATGCATTTCATTCTTTCCGGAACGGAAAAAATAAATAAGTACCCCCCATCATGGTGAACCTCTCCTTGTGATCGGGATGAGGTAGATGCCTCCCAGCCGGGGGGCGGATCGAATCGGAGTTTCCTTAGGTAGCCACCGACCTACAGTTATCCTTAAACTTCCGTGCTTGGTGGAGAAGAAGCGAACAAAGGTACGCTCGCTTGCTGTCTTGTTCTCTGCCGCGAACTGGGATCGCTCGCCAGCTAGGTCAGATTGGAGCAACATTGTATGAGAACATATTACCCATCTTCGGGGACAAGGGGCGGAACGACCTCTCGATCTACTTACTGCAGCCCAGGACGGGCGTCGTCGTCTAGGCGTTCCCTGTTGCTCCGATCTCCCCTACGCCTAGGACGTTGTTTGGGCCAAGAGCCATAGTTAGTTGCTGTTTCTGCTTGTTTTTTCTCGTTGTTGATACCGGCAAGACCCAGCCAGATGATGTCTGCTGGTTGGTAGTGAGAGGACTCTTAGTACCCGCATACCCCAAAGGGGGCGCTGGTTAAAAAACAATCATTTTATTTTGTTTCTTGCTCTCCCTTAGCAGCGGGAAAGGAGTCTATCTATCTGCCTAGCTTTGGTAGATTTCCCCCAACGCAATCCACAAACTGAAATTCCACGAATCCCTTGGTGGATAAGTCCGACGACTCAGCAGCAGTGCGGAATTTAGTTTCTCGTCCGGTGGATCTGATCTATAGTTAGGGGGCAATACATACCAAAAGGTTCGAAGAAGGAACGCGCATCAGAAGAGTCTAGTTCCAACTCACCCTGATGTCTCACCTACTCACATGAGTGAAGCGACTGGATGCATCAGTCCGGGAAATGCACCCGTGTGAGACCAGATGCATAGGGGAGTCCACCCTACTACAAGCACAGAAGCACGCACGTGGGTACCACTTACTCTAGTCTGATTTGGAGCCCTGTTTTTGACTCAATTTCAAAGGTATTTGGAAAGCCCTTTCCTATCATGAAGAAAGTAGGACATGACGGGCTATGTATGTATGGAGGGTCATTCATCCTAGCTATGCGCTATTGACTGACCTGAACCCGATCCCGAATGCGGTCGGGATTCCATCTTGGTCGATAATCTAATATGGTGGAAACTGTAGTGGAACATAGCCCAATTGAAGCGGTGAGGTTCCCTCGCAACTCTGTGGATTGGTATAGGAATCCCTGGGCTGCCAAATCCTCTTGAATCGTACGCTTTGTCTCATGTTGTTGCTTTGACTCATTCCGTTAGTTTGTTTGACTCTCACTCCATTAGTCATTCCATTAATAAAATAAAGAACGCTATAGCTGTTCGTTTTCGTGCCATATCATATGCGATTATTACTTTATAAGCCAACTCCCCTGTTTCCATCTTTCAGAGTGCCATCATAGCTGGAAACTCCGTGCTACCTCACCTATGGCGACCCTTCGCCCGCTTAGAAGTGGGTTCGAACCACTGACACAAGGATTTTCAGTCCTTTGCTCTACCAACTGAGCTACCTGAACAACTTTCCTAAAGTTTCGATTCTTCATCGAATAGCGCCCTACCGCAGTGGAGGAGCTTGCTCAAGAACCGAGAGCCGTCCAGTCCCTGGCCGGCCCTCGTTCGGTCAGGTGTTCTTCGTATAGACGCCACCAAGAAAAAGAAAGAGGCTCTCCGCTCCTAGTCACTAAGTAGTGCTATTCTGTCCTCCGGGGGACTCCACCAAGAGGTTCTTTCTCTCACGTGATTTCGCCCGCCCGTTCCACTTCCGTGCCGGAGGAAATGGGATTCGAACCCATGATACAATCTTCTTGTATGTCGATTTAGCAAACCAATGCCTTAAGCCACTCAGCCATACCTCCAGGAAGACAAGAAGAGGGTTGAAGTGAAGGGCTATCTGATCCGATCACCCTATGAAGGGGGCAAGGCGAATAGCAAGCGATAGAACAGGCTCGTGTACGAAAGCACAGGGGCGCTACCAAGAACAAGAGATCCAGAAGTGCATGAGAGGAACAAACAAGCGGTGCAATGGCTAACGTACACCAGGCTTGGACGTTGTCCGTGCGGCTTGTGTAGCCCGGGTCTACAACCCTGGTTAGTCCGTCCCTACATAAAGGACAGCGTCAAGGTCTATCGCTTGCTTCCATCCTGGGGAGTTATTACACAGTTACATGGGTGTTCTTTCTCTTTCTTGCTTGTTAGGACGGTAAGCGCTTTCTTGCTTGTTAGGACGGTAAGCGTTTACTAAGCTAACTAACGCTAACTAACACTACGACATAACGTAACAACCGTCCATGGCCTAACTTGAAGGTCGCTTTGAAGCTGACGGAACGAAACTCTAACCTAAGCACCCTTTTTTTTCTTTCACTAAAACTAATTTAAGCAAACTAAGCTTTGCTTTCTTCATTGAAGGTATGCCCTTACCATGCTTGATGGTTTGACCCTTGAACAATTCATGGAGTTGAGCCGTGAAAGTTCCAACCAACCAAGCTTGGTACACTAACCGCTTCGTCTCGCGTCAGCGTCCAATGTCTAAATGACGTTGACCTTGCAAGCAAGCAACGAAAACAACAACAAGCATTAAATTAAAGAGAACCGACATGAAAGGCGGAGTAACTAACATACATTGACTGTCTTTAATACAATACAGCAAGGCGTTGCGTTAGAACATGACGGAACGGAACCTTACGGGGGAGTCGCACAAGTTGAGGTGAGGTTGTCCTAATTTATACGATACGTAAGGACATACGACCTAGGCCCTTTCTTTGTTGTGGCTCTATACGCCAATATTTCTTATGAGACTGATAGATAGATATGATTGATGAGTCATTCCGTGATCTGCTTCTATATATATTAGGGTTTCCCTTCCCTGGCTCGTGTAGCCTGTGCGGAGCAAGCCGGAACTGGCACCCTTCATATTGAAGGGTTGGTTGTATTACGACGTAATGGTTGGTTATTAGGCCCTCTTCTAATCAACACTAATGAACAGACGCGCGAAAGCCGTTGCGCTAACGCGCATACGTTTTCTTGCTTCTTCGGTTCTTTAAGTTCATGAACTCTAGGTTCTCTTACTTGCTCTAGTGGCTGGCAAACGCCAACCGAGAGGGGAGAACGAATGGCTCAGGAATCGACCGGTCCCGAGCAG